CTTTTCCCCTTATACGCTCTAAAAAAAGGGTATGTCGGGTTTTTGGACCCTATGTTGAGTAAGGGTTCCAAACCTTCCAAAAGTGATAGGTATGTGTTCTTTCTTGGCACTCTCTTTCTATATTATGCCAACCTAAAAAGAGCGATGGAAAGTGGATTTCAGGTTCGATAGTCTCGAGAAGGTATTAGCCACCGGTGACCATACTTTCGTAAAAGCACCATTGGGCGGTGGTTCCTCTCCTTCCTCTTGAACCTCGAACAAAAAATCGATCTCGCCATCAGCTCGACTAAGAGTTCCGAATCGAAAAAGTAAACTGAACTTTACTTAAGACGAAGGAAGCGAGTGCCGAAAAAAAACCGCTTTCTTAAGGCTTCAAACTACTAGTCATTAAGACTACTATGAATGAAAGGTAAGGAAGTCCTTTTCTTGACTTAGCCTGCGTGCATTATACCTAACCTTTTCACTTGATTTCAATCTCAACAAAGAAATGAAAGCATAACTCTTTGCTCGCTTGCAGCGCCTCTTAGTCTTTTATTTTAGCCTGCCTTGTGAAGATCTCTCGGGTGTCTACGGCAGATCCGATCAGTCTCGTGATGAAGAGAATTTCCGATGTTGAAAGGTATCGTCACGACAACTCAATTTGTCCGGTAAACTACTCGGGGCTCCCCATGGTTTAGTAAAAGGGAGGGGATATTTTTTCTTCATCCGGGGGTTCATTCATTATGAACTAAAAAGTGGTTGGCTGATTAGTGAGGTCTTAAAAACGTCATAGAATTCATGATCGGCCATTCCATTTTTGCTTTCAGCAAGTAGGCGACGCGAATCTATGCTTTCTATCTTTCAATCGGATACCAATTGCTTGGATGCGTTTGAAAGCCTCGAGATGACTTGCAGAAAAAATGCTTTCTAGGGTTGTCTTGTGTCTCCGAAACAAACGGTCCATTTATTGATGGGCGAACGACGGGGATTGAACCCGCGCGTGGTGGATTCACAATCCACTGCCTTGATCCACTTGGCTACATCCGCCCCTACCCCCGCACAGGTTGAAGTCTCTATCTACGATCAGATCCTTTCTGAACTCCCCTATAACCGCTTATCAAAGAGAAGCTTTTTCCTAGACTATAGTGGCAAGTCTATTGTTGTGTTTCGGAATTAGGGGAAACAAAGCTTCAACAAGTAGAAGCTTCCTGGCAAAGCTTCAAACAAAGAGGTTGGGCTGTTCACTTCATTGATTTGACTTCACTTTACTTAAGATTAAAGATAGGGGCCGGGCGGGCAGTGAAGGCTCATTTAGTAGACAGCGAGCGAGCTGCAAGCACCTACTCCTATCAAAATGAAAAGCAGCAAGCGGAACTTGAACTTGAAGAAGCGGGCCTCTATCAGAGAAAGCCATTGCGCGCTAGCCCCTTGTATAGGGTTCCAAACCTGCGCACCCCTAAACTACAAGCTTTCTTTGAAGCCCCTACAACATGGGATATTTGAAGAATCCCCTTTCTACAAACCTTTCTATAATATAAGAGAAGCTCTTCGAGCTTTCTTCGCATGCTTGAGCGCATCCCCTTTCTATTAGTAAGGTTGTCAAATTTCCTTTAGTTCCTTTATGACTATAATCTAAATAATAGGGGTAGGGGGGCGCTAACGAGCAAGAAAAGGGGTGCGCTAAGGCGCAACGGCTTTCGCGCAGCTGCTACGCCCTTGCTTCTTGCCTTATCTTTTACTAAGAAACTAATCTAAATAGAAGCCCTTCTTTCTCAAAGTCAACTTTCTCCCTTCTTGCTTTAGTGAAATAGGGGGCGCTAACGCGACCTTCCTTCAGCTGGCTTCGCCCTATCTATTCATCTATTTTCTCAAATGGATATTTAGGGATCTCTCTTGTTCATAGATCTTGAAACCAGATCAATATCCATTTCTCAATAGATCTATTTATCGATAGAAAGATATAGATCTCTATATGGATCTATCTCCATATCTAAATATGGAAGAACCGACACTTAAAGGGCGTAACCAACGGGAGGCTCTCACCCTGTCCCCGACATTGTTCTCCGACGATGTCCCCTGGGCAAAAGGAGCTGAAAGCCACTTGACTGTAAGGAAAGGAGCCACCATTCTCTTTCTTTCTTCTTCCGATCAGGACAAGTGGGTTGGTTCGTTTCGTCCTCCTATCTACGCAATTCTCTGTCTTCGTTCGTGATCATGTTGGGCGAAAGGTAGTTGTAGAGGAGCGGAAAGCCACTTGACTGTAAGGAGAGGAGCACCCCCTGTTTTTTTCTTTCCCTCATAAGCCTCTGCTACTTCCATAACATGGGCCTTTGACGTGTTCCCCCATATATGTGGATTCTTATCTTCTTTAGTGATGTATGCGCAGATCGGACCCCAGCCCTTTTTTGCCTGGATGTCGCATTGCATTTGCTCGAACTCGGGAAAGACTTTCCTAATCTGGCTTCTAAAGCTATTTTTAGGTGCCCTCTCGACCTTTCCACCGATGTTATAATATAACCCTCCGATTCTATGGTTCTCCCTGGCTACGAGGCCTCACACGGGTAGAGTTCGGTATTCCTTTGTCGATGGCTGACCCAGCTCTTTCCTTTCACCGGTCGGTAAGTGCATCCTATTCCTATTAAGCGGGGCGGCAGTTGCTAAATAAAAAGGTGGCGCCATTCCCGCTAAAGAAAAAGCAATTCTTCATCCAATCTCTGTTCCAGATTCTGGTCTTACCAAGTCACCTTTCTCTAAGGCTAAATAGCTAAATAGCTAAATATCCCCGTACTCTTTTTTCCTATTTTCTTTATTCTTTCATGTCGAGCTTTCGAAAGCCACTGGGGAGGGAGAATGAACGATCGACTGCTAAAGATCTTGAATAAAGCATTGATAGCTTTGCAGAGGAGAAAAACTTTGATTCTTCCCGAAGGTGTTCCTTGCATGCTGAAGTGAACAGGGGCGGTACCAACTACGACTAGAAAGCGGTCACTCCTGTCAATGAATACCATTCATGGTTGTCTATGTTAGTAACATAGCCATAACGACTTTGTTTTACTGCTTGAGGTGGTGATAGCTTTTATATATTTGCTTAATTATAAGCTTGCATAGTGCTCTTCCTATTTGTTTGTTTTCTCGGCTTTCTTCTGCCGAACCGAACGAAGACAGTTTCTCGTACCTCTGTACCTATTGCACTGATATCTTCTCTTTCACTCTCTTTCTTCATTCAGGAAAGGTGAAGATTGAATCGGGAACCGAAAACGAAGCAGGAACAGACTTGTCCTTTGGTCGAGTTTGCTTCACTTCCTGAGCCCTCACCACTTCCTGCGACAGCTAACAAGGGGCATTTAGGACAACTCGTTCATTTAGCACAACTTCATTCCGCTCGGGACTCTCTTTGGAGAGTCCCTTCTTTCCAATCTATAAATATAGTACTGGCTCGCTATTTATATTATTTCTGCTTGACCGGTACCAAGAACTCCATTTTCACAGAATTCTGGGTCTGGGCGCTTAGCAGCCCCTACTTTCACATTTCTTCCTATGTTGGTCTACTTCCATTTAGACTGACCTGGCTCTGGCTTAGAAGACGGAATTTCATGAGATGTAACAGAAGTCGTAGAGATAAAAGTAGGACTAAGACTAAATGACTCAAAACTAGCATTGAAAGTAGGTCCCTCTTCAGCAGTGCTTTCTTTCACAGCAAGAAAGAATTGAATTAGCCTCGGAGAACTGAACTGCCTTGATCTGAATCTCTGGAACTCACAGAAGACCAAGGCAAGTCCACTCTCAATTCAGCATAAGCTTGGGATCTTTCTTTCCTAAAGCATTTCCCTTGAAGCCAGGTCTTTCTTCTCTTCTTTAAAGCCTGGAGCTGGACTTCTTTTTCCTGACTCGATTCACAGTTTAATCACACTAAGCCAGAGCCCAACCAGGGTGAGAGAGATAGGAGAGTAGGGACGGGGAACCAATGTCACCAACAACACTAGCAGTCTCGGATCTTTGAATAGACAGAGAGAGATGCTCTTCCTGCGGCCCAAGAGCGTATTCGTTCAAAGAGCTGGCAATGACTTTCTTCCCACCCGGAAATCGTAGTAAGCCGGGAGAAAGACATTCATATATTCCCCAGGCACGGGATAAAGGGAAAGAGAGAGCCGAGAGCCGGGAACGCAATAAAAAGAATTTCCCTCTCCCTGTAGGTCGAGCTGAATTACATCCACCCTCTCACTTCGTTCGAGCTTCCTTTTCAGCCCTCTCACGGGAATCTTTTAATTTAGAATACGTACGAGACTACCAAAGCAAATGAAACTTCTTTCCCCGGAGCAGCAACTGAAAGAGAAAATACCGGTTTATTCATCTGCACCGGAAAAGAGCTAAGCCCGGAAGTCACGGAGCTCTCTTCTCTTTCAATGGCAGCAGCTAGTTTAAGTTCAATGTCAGCCGGATTTCTAAGCACTAGTCTTTCCTTCTCACCTGCTAACTCATAGAAAGAAATAGAGTCAACCCATGCGCCTTTCGCGGGGTGAGCAAAAAGCCTTTCCCTGGATCCTGGTATGAACTCAAAAAAAGCATTTACCCGTCGCCTGCTTCATCTGCAGAGCTTCCTCTTGTTCACAGCAAAGAGAGCGGATTCGTTCAAGCAAGCTAATCACATTACCCTTTCTAGGGTAGGGGCACGGTACGATGTCATTACTCTCTTTTGCTCCCTCACTCCTTGAAGAAGAGCGAACAGCTGATCTTTCCTGGTCCTTTCGAACCAGTCTTTCTAAACCTGGAAAAAGACTTTGGCTACGATTCGATCTCGAAAGCCCAGACTTCATAAAAGGCGACTGACTCTTCCACTGCTACATGAACCATCCGCTCCTTTTTCGATTCTTCTTCTATATAAGTGAATAGATCTTTGTGATTCAATCGATTCGATTCTCGTTCTCACCCTCGGCGAACTCCCTTTAAGGACAGAAGCGCACCCAAACCTCGTTCTTTTGTATTATTAGTTTGTTGGAATAGATAATATACATATATGATCAGATGCATATGTAGGTAAGGACTGCTTAGAGTTGGACACAGAATGCCTAATTCAAATTGAAATGTACAATGATCCGGGAAATAAGATTTTCCTTTTCTTAAAAGAGAAAAAAACGAAATAGATCCACTTTCTGGATTATTGCCGATGTAATCATAAAAAGCGAATTTTTCAGGGACCGGATAAACTTTGATTTTCGGCTAACCCAGCACCAACTCTTCAATAGATTTCTTGCTGGAGTTCCGTCCTTTAAGCCAGGGAAGCTGCATCTACTTTAATTGATGATTTCTCACCTTCAGCCTCTATACTATATTACATCAAATAGAAGCGATGGTACAGATATTGACCTAACCAAGCTAGTATGAATCATCTCAGCTCCGATCATGGTGGGTGACTGCGGGAGATTAGTTTCAAGCCACTGCCTCGAGAGCTGCCTACGAAAGAGTTCCGGCTATGCCTGGCCATCATAACATTCATAAACGAGATTGATAGATGAATAGAGGAGTCCAGCCACAATCATTATTGATTCGCCTGGGAGGAGTTCAACCGCTCGAACTCAGAGAGATGAGCCTAACAGTGCCCCAAGCCAAAATAGAGAGAGGAGAAGAATGCAACTATCTAATCGGGATCACAGTTCCGACCATTCCTTTGAAGGCCGAAAGGTGAAGAAGTGTTTAGCCACACTCTCTGCGGAACAGTCTTATCAAAGCGCTCTCTTTAACCAATCAACCAAGACAGATGGAATGAAAGAAAGAAAAAGTTGCTCCGCAGCTCGCCCAGAAGAAGATAGACCCGCCACTATAGATTTGTCAATCCCTGGGCTTGGCCAAAGACATACCCGGCATACTAAGACTAAGATGAATCATCTCAGTTCCTCAACAGGCCTAGTCCCTAAATCCCTAAACTAAATAGGACGCTTATAATCGCGATCATGCCGCATCAGCTCTTTCAGTCACTACTACCTGTGTCGCACCTACAGTGGCAGAGAGTTTGATAAGACTCTCGGATAAGAAAGATCAATCCTGAATAAGCTTCAGCGGATTCTCATTATAAATCTTTTTATAAGCAAGGAGCTATCTATAGGAAGATAATTGCCAGGTCAGTCTGGTCGGAAAGAAGCTTGCTTACACCTTGCTTTATATTGAAAGAAGTCTTCCTCCTTGAGAAGGTAGCCTTTCTATCATTTAGTGGATAACTCCTTGCTCCATTCCGCTTAAGGTGGCGCGCCTTAGTCCCATAAGCTTATGCCTATACCTGCTTTCCCTTGAAATATACATAGTAAACCACTTTAAACTCGCAGTTAGTCTTGGCCCAACTCTGCCCGGGGGTTGGCCTTTTAAGGCTTATTTCACTTCTTTTTTTCTTTTTCTCTTATTGCTAATTGGAACTCCGGCTCCGGTAACCTCCTGAACCTTATCCATTACGTCAACCCTTCTTCAACAAGGGGAAGATAGGAGGTAATTCCCTTTTTCAAGGCCCCTAACCTAGTCCTGGTTTGGTTCTCCAGTGGAAAGATTTGAGATACCTTCTCCTACCCTATAAAGTAAGGGAGACTGACACTATGCTTTATAGAAAGCGAAATAGTGATAAGGAGTTGCGGAAAAGTCCCCGAAAAAAGGAAGCGACTTTTCCCGGAAGAGCAGAGGGGACAGTCTTTGGCCCAGGTAAAATAAAACCAGGCCTCCCCTTCCACCCAAGTGGACTATTCTCTCCTTATGGAGTCTAAGAAAAGAGAGATATCCTTGCGCAAGGCGAAAGATCGATGTCCTTCAGAATTCTAAAAAGATCAAGAATTGCGTGCCTTTAGATCCCGTCTTTCTTGATTCATAATCAAGACGAAAGGTCGGATGTACTTGTTCAGGTCAGGTCTACTTTTGGTCATTCTTCTCTCTGAAAAATAGAATATTGCTCAAAGAAGGTGACTCGTAGTCCCTTTTCGAGTATTATCTTCGCTGTGGATGATCCAGTCGGTGTGCGTATGAACGAACGGATTCCACCTCTTTATGGGCTATATGCCCTGCTTGTCCCCCATACCCCTTTCAGCAAGGGTTGCCGTGGTCTCCAAGAATCTTCTTCCGACCTCTGAGGTGGTCCGTCAAGTCCTCTAGCCTAGGGTAGTCAAAATAAAGGCAGGATTCTCTCGTCTTTTATTTCCCTTTTTTCTGAGAGAGATGTCGTCCTTCCAGTTCCTGATGAATTGAGTCCGCCATCTATTTCATAGTAATCACGAAAAGCAAGCCCTATGTGTCACAAGCAGGCACCACGGGTTCTTTACTTTTTGGTGGGGTGGAGGGCTTTTGTGCATTATAGCACAGGCCGTGACTACCCTTTTACCTTGATTGATGCTGCATATCGCCCGCTTGTTCTATAGAAAACTAAGTGCCTATCAATTAGTTCCAAGAAAGCGGCCGGGGTATAACTAGAATTTAATTCCAATCTCGATATTGTTGGAATTGGTCTCGAAGAAGCGATTGCCCGCGAAAGCCGTAGCCCTTTAATTGCTT